TTACATAAGTTTCAAATTCTAATTTTGATCAATAATTAATTAGTTTTAGCTTTTCTCCCACCTTCAGAAAAATGAAGCATAGATATCCCCTATATCGTTATAATTTTCTGAAAGGTAACTATCTCGGTTTCATATATGAAATTTATATAGAATCTTTGAAAAAGACTTTCTTCCATAAGAAAAAAGAGCTTACTATCTTTGGGATCTGATGCTACACCGCTGCTCAATACTTTAGTGGATCGACTCTATTACATAAGTTGATTCCTAACTCGATATCCCATATCGTGACATAAGTAAGCAGTTCTTAACTGTATCGACCCCAAAAGCTCGCTAATTGATCTTTACGGTGCTTTCTTTATCAATTCGATCCTTTATCCATAGAGTATAATATGTAGGCCGTACTTATTTTCTTCCTTTTTTTTGTTATCATGAAGTTTCTTTCCTTGCTACAGCTGATAAAAATCGTTCCTTTGGACGACGCATATGTAGAAAGCCTATTTTTTTCTAGTATTGACTAACCAATTTGATCTTTTTTTCCTTCTTTCTATAGTGGAGATAGTCGCACGTAATGACAGATCACGGCCATATTATTAAAAGCTTGTGGTAAGAATGGGTTTCGTTCTAGTGCCCGGAAGTAATATTCCAAAGCCTTTGTATGCTCTCCGTTGCTTGTGTGTATAAGGCCTATGTTATAGAGTATATAACTTCGATCATAGGGATCAATTTCTGGTCGCGTAGCTTCATAATAATTCTGTAAAGCTTCCGCATAATTTCCTTCGGATTGAGCCGACATCCGTTACGGTCGTTCATTTTATTAAAAAAATCTCCGCTCCAGAACCGTACGTGAGATTTTCATCTCATACGGCTCCTCCCTTCTGTGCATAGTACTAAGGGGAATAATCCATGGAATCCAAAATTCCCTATTCTTATTATGAACTGACAGGAGCTGGTATTTTTACAAGAAATCTCTAGCCAGCCTTCCCGCAAGAGGTTTTTTTTTCTTAACACCAATCGTATTAGTACTAGATAGAAATGGTAACTCCAACGATTTCTTTGTCCTCAACGCCTACTATTTCCAGGAATTAGTCACTTCAACGACCTTTGATGGTTTTACGGGTATCCAAAGTACGAACGAGATGGATGTTTGTTGTCCCAACCATTCTTGTTAAGCCCGATACCGATAAGGAAAAGGGCAATTTATAACAAAGTTTTCGTGTTGTTGATTCCTAGTGTAATGCTTCTTCCCTATGCCGCCTATTGGTACTATTGGAGTAGGATTGCCCCGCAATACAGAACCTATAGGTGTAACCTTTTGTTCAATACTAAAATCGATAATTAAAGTAAATTAAAGTATCTGAGGCTGGATCAATCGAGGATACACGACAGAAGGAATTGTTCTATCTCCAAACTTTACCTTCACTAAGCGTAGCTTTATTTCAAAAATTTGGTTCTTTCTATTCCGAACCACGTCTTTTCTCGTAAGAATGAAGTGAGGGCTAAAAAAAAAAACAAGAATCAAATCACACCATCTCTATAATAGGTAAATGCCTTTTTTTCTCCTGAAGTTGTCGGAATTATTCGTAATAAAATATTGGCTATAATCGAAGAGGTCTTATCAATAAAATTTCCATTTATCCGAGATCTAGGCATAATTAGCAATCCATTCTATAATTCTTCTCATTACCCTCTCCGCTCGGGGAAAATGATCCCACAAACAAAGGAACTGTACATTACAGAATAACATAAAAAAAGAAAAATGATAATTAAAAAGATATGTACCTTCCGCTCAAATTGTATTCTTTAAGGACTTTATTTTACTATGGATTCTTATAACTCGAGAAATTTGGATTTAAAAAAGAAAAATGATAATTAAAAAGATATGTACCTTCCGCTCAAATTGTATTCTTTAAGGACTTTATTTTACTATGGATTCTTATAACTCGAGAAATTTGGATTTGGTTATGATCCAAGGAAGAAAAGGGATGGAATAATCATTATACCATGGAAATGAAATAGAAAAATCCATAGTACGATTCATGAATTTGGAATAGATCTATGGGATAGATGATAAGGGGATCAATGATAAGAGAAGTTGTTGTTGATAAATATGAAATTTGAAAGGAATTTTTTATTCCTATAGAACCTCGGCTGTGCCCGTACTGCAATAAAATAATATGAGTAACTCGCTATTCATTTGGTTTCTGGTCAATAATAAGATTATGTAGGAAAGATGGCCGAGTGGTTCAAGGCGTAGCATTGGAACTGCTATGTAGGCTTTTTGTTTACCGAGGGTTCGAATCCCTCTCTTTCCGTTTCTGTTAATTCACCAGCGTTACCGACCACAATATATCAAATCAAATAACAATTCATATGATTATTCCAATAGTTTTTTGGATAAAAACCTCTATTCCTAATTCCATTACTGTGATACGGGAGCGATTTATGATATGTGAATGAGAAAAATGCGGATCAAGGCCCTTAGATCTATTTACTTTTTCGT